AACTCTCTATTCAATGGTAAAGATACACTCTTAAGAGAAAAATATTCTTATATGATAGAATATAAGATTAATCATATATTTTATTAAAATATTCTTTTGATATAGAATACTAGATCATTCGAATGAGCGGGTAGCGGGAATCGAACCCGCATCGTTAGCTTGGAAGGCTAGGGGTTATAGTAGACGTTGATTCATCATTATTAACGTCTCTAATTCAAAACCGAACATGAAACTTTGCTTTCATTCGGCTCCTTTATGGATGTATGAATAATGAAATACGATCGGAATGAAATCAAAAAATTGTTGAACCATAACATCTATGTCAGCTGTCTCTTTGAATGCATTCAAAGAGATTCGGCTTTCTAGACAATCCCCTCTTCTCTCTGGAATATGGAATCGGGTATTCCAGCAATATTCTCGTAGTTACTTCGTTCTCTATTTCTATTTAATGTAATAGAATCCTTAGGAAAAGTTTTTTTCTTTCTACCGAGCTAAAACGAAAAAAAAAAGGTTAATGTCCTTCGGAAACTAAAGACATCCCTTATTTACTAGATAAGCTATTTTGCTTTAATCTTTCTTCTTTCTATTTCGAGAATCTAGAAAAAGAATAGGGAAAGATTGAAGATTTAGTTACGATTCGAACTACACTTTTCTATCTTTATCCATGGATCCTTTATCCATACGTATAGTTATTGGGAGTCTTGATCCAATAAAACAAATTATGTTTCGCTATTTGATAATCCAAATATCAAAATTTATCAAAAATTTGAACCTTGGACTCAAATCACGAGAATTTCGATTCTTCCTCAACTACTTCTTATTGTTATTGAATTCGTCGATAAAGGAAAGGAGTGAATCCTTTTAAGAAAAAAAGTTTTAGTTCGGAATATGCAGCAAATCCGAGGGACCCCTTAACTCTAAAAGGGATTACGAAAACGAATCACACTTTTACCACTAAACTATACCCGCTACAATGCTATTATTGTTTAGAAATAAATCTTTTGTCGAATAAGAAAAGAAGGTAATCAGACGTAATCAGAATCCGAATACGAGCATAGAATCCGAAAATCATAATGAAAATGATAGCCTAGGTGTGTTTTAGTTTTTTTATTAGACTTATTTCAATAAATTAGGTAAAAATTAGTTAAAGAGGAAAGAAGGCTCCTAATTGCTAATAACTCAATAACAAGTTAAAGTACCTCTAAGAGTAAGAGGAGGGGGAAGAAAAAAGGAAGAAAATAAAGAATATTACTAATAATAGAATTAGATTATTATAATATAATAGAATTAGATTATTATAATAGAATAATAGAATTAGATTATTAATTAGAATAATAATTCTATTCTATAGAATAATCAGGAAAAAAGAAAATAGAAGTCAATAATTCAATATCACTAGAAGAATAAAAAAAAAAAACGAAACTTTTATTCTATATTCTAAGATATAGAATTGAATAAAAATGGTCCGTATATTGATATTTCATTCAATTTTGTTAAATATTTTATATATTTTTATATAATTTATATAATATAAATATATATTTTTTGGTACAAAAAAAGTCCTGGCTAGGTACGAACCAAGCCAGGATAAGAAAAGAAACAATATATTTCGCCAGAAGAGAAATATTTTTGAGTTTCTTTCGTTTTTTGAAAGAATTCTTTCGACTCTTTTTTTTTTTTTATTTTATAATATATCTAGGTCAATATTATATATAGATATAATAGATTTTATCTAATTCGAATATGATTAGAATTCTAATAATCTAAAATCGAATTTTAATAAAGATAACGAAACATACGGAGTTTTTTTTTCTATCTTACTTTTCAAAAGTAAGATTCAAAATTGAAAATTGGGAGAGATGGCTGAGTGGACTAAAGCGTCGGATTGCTAATCCGTTGTATGAGTTTTTCGTACCGAGGGTTCGAATCCCTCTCTTTCCGTTTTTCTTGGTGAATTGATCTTTTTTTGGAATTCAAAAATGTACAATAAAGTCAAGTCCTTCTTTTATTCGTCGCGTCCGGGATTCCGTCCCGGATCATTGGATAAGAATCCAAAGATAAAGAGAGAAACAAAGAATATCACTACTGTGTAAACAAAAAGTTTGAGAGTAAGCATTACACAATCTCCAAAATCATTTTTTGAAAAAAAAAGAGAGAGAATAGATTATCCTTTTTTCTACCCCATATTCTATTTCGATACCAATAAACAAAAAGGTTTCTAGAAAAAGAACTTCAAAAGAAAATAAAATGTAAAAAGTCGGTTGATTAAAAAAAAATTCTTTCCTATCTCCATCCTTTCCTACCTCCTATGTGGGGGGCTGAAAGGGGGTTTCACTAAATCAAAGAATGAAATAAATTCAAAAGCAAAGTTTGTAAAAAGAATCAGAATGAGAAACGAATTCCAATTATCAATTGTTTGAATCGAGGGTTCATATTCTAAAGTTTATCGAATAATTATTAGCATTTTCTTTTTTGGATAAATAATGTCTAGTACATTACTCAACATCTTATCGAAAACTTACAGCAGCTTGCCAAACAAAGGCTAATAGAAAAAACAGAAGGGGTATTACTGGCATAATATCTACGATAGGATTCAAAAAAGCGTAGGCCTCTGGCAATTTGACTACTAAAAAACTATTTGAATTCAAATAAAGGTTGAAATGAAAACAGAAGTAGATCAAACTAAAGATATTAAGCATAATAAATATTATGTTCCTGTATTGAACTTGGAGATAATTGAATTTTGATTGAGTTTTATTGGATATCTGTTAAAACACAAAAAGAAAACTAAAAAAAATAAAAACTCACCACCGTTTGATTTTCAAAATAAGAGAGAAAGCAGAATAGAAGAAATCGTATTTTAGACAATATTTTAATTCAATTTTAGCTAATGATCAATAAATTCATTTTTGCCTCTAGCTCTACGTGTAAAATCCTACAAACAATCGATTTTTTGATTGGAATTGACGAACAACCAGTACTAAGACTAATGTTTATTAGTATTGATTGAACAGAATGACAAATGGGGCGTAGCCAAGTGGTAAGGCAACGGGTTTTGGTCCCGCTATTCGGAGGTTCGAATCCTTCCGTCCCAGGGAATACCTTTTTCTATCTAGATGAATACCTTTTTCTATATAGATATTCTAGAAAGATAGAATCTCGCTATTTGATTTTGAGAATAACGAAAGATTGTCATAAATGGATCTGAATCAAGTTGTCATTTGGATAACTATAGGAACTATAGATTTCAAGAATTTGAAATCAATTTCAACCAAATTCAAAATAAATTGAACCTCCCCTTTGCCTCCCTCCCCTCATTCCATCTATACGCTTAGGATAGAGTAGTTAATATTATTATTGAAAAGAAAGAAATTAGTTAGTTGAAAAGCCTTAACCTCTCATATAACTATTATTCATATAGTTATTATAACTATTAATAATTAATAATCGAACACACTCATTAGTTTCTAATATGAATTCGATGAAATTCCGCAGATGAAATGAATAGAAGAAGTTAGTAAGAAAAAAGTGTTATACATTATGTATTTTTTTTGAACCTTAGTATCAAATATTTGATAAAAATATCACAATAGATAAGATAATTTAAAATGTATCGAAATGTATGGAATAAAATAATAAGTAATTCTATATTTCTATTTAATTCCCCTTTTATTTCTATTTATTTAGAATTTCAATTTAGTTTATTTAACTAAGTGTTATTTAACCCGTTCGATCAGCCGAAACTACTCGTAAAAGAAAATCATGAATTTTGGCTTATTGTCTTTTTCAGTATGAACTAAAAGAATAGTAGACTTTATGTTTTTCAGTCTCTAATTTTGTAATTAATGAGGTTGAATTTTAGGATGGCTGAGTTTGATGAGTCTATTTGATCATTAGTGTGATTCTCTCGAAATGGTGGGTATTTTTTTCAGTTAAAGAACTATTTCATTTTAATTGAATTTTTTTTTTATTTTCTAAGTATTTGATCCTTTGAAGATGGAATGTGGATTCAATAACAAAACTTTTTAATTCCTAATATTTCTTATCTTTCTGGTTCGATTTCAGATTGATAAATTGATATGAAATTTTCTGTTTGCTAAGACTTCGTAAAAAAAGCAGTCCGTCCGAGAAATTGAAAAACAGAAAAAAATATGTATTCCCATGGAACAACTGTAACGAACGAACAAATGACTATTCGTGATTCCATAATTGAATCAATTACATACCAGTTCAAACCCGGAGGAATGTTATGGTAAAACTTCGTTTGAAACGATGTGGTAGAAAGCAACGTGTGGCTTGCCAGAGAGGATCGTTCGTGGATTCTTATATCCACCATTTGAATTAGAAATGTGCTCTTGGCTCGACATCTTTTGTTCTCTTACACCCGAACCTTGGGTTTTTTTGGATTGTAGTGTAAGATAGTACGTGATGTAGCTCGAGTCGAAACTATTGATTCTGTTCTCAAGGGCAAGGAATCTAGGGTTAGTGCTAATTAATACGTTTTAACAACTTTGTAAGTATAGTGATTTTTTTCCTCTTTTCTATGAATATGAATCTTTTTATAGATAAATAGACAAAAGGGGCATGTTGCTGCCATTTTCACGCAATTTTAAGTCACCAAAGTAATGTCTAAACCTAATGATTCGCGGGAAAGATAAAGGATCTTGGAACAAGAAAATCCTCCTTTTTTATTGTTTCGACAACTAGATTAAGAACGAAGGGTCAAAATCGAGTTTGTTTTGTTTTAATGGGGACAAAAAAAGATGGATTAAAGACTACTCAAAAAATGAATAGGCTTTTCTGATTTTCGTTTGAGCTATTTCATAGTTATCCAACTTGAGTTATGAGAAGACAAATGTGTGGTTTTTTTTCTAGTGAGAGATCAGCGAAACTAAAAAAATATTGCTGGAAACTAACAAAAATATATAAATCAATAAAATCAAATAATATTATTATATTTCTTTTTAGTTCAAATTTCTTTATGGATCTATTTAACCTTGTATATATGACATTACTGCAATTTCTCGAGCCGTACGAGGCGAAAACTTCGTATACGTTTCTGGGGGGAGTTAGAATTCGTCTACATCTATCCCAATGAGCTGTTTATCGAATTGTTGCAATCGATGGTCGATCCCGAAGAGAAGGCAAAGATCTGGGTAAAATGGGTTTTTATGATCCTATAAACAGTCAAACCTATTTAAATATTCCTGCTATTTTATATTTTCTTGAAAGGGGTGCTCAACCTACAGGAACTCTTTTTGATATTTTCAAAAGGGCAGGGGTTGTTTAGAAATTTCGTAAGAAATTCAATTACTAAAAAAAAGGGAGAAGGGGGAAATTATTATTTAGTTTTTTAACGTTTTTCTAGTAGATCCCCCTCTCCCTCCCTTTATTTTTTATTATTTTCTTTCTTAACACTCTTTTTTACCCTGGCTTCTTTTATATATATTGACAAGAGTCTATTGAGCAAATATAATTCGATCGTGGATAAACGGATCCATTTACTCGCTTTGTTTTTTACTTGGCTTCAGTCAAAATAAAATAGATTTTTGCGTTTTTTTATTTTGATTTTTATCTAAAAAATATTCTCTTTTTTGACTCTTAAATAAATGTGAATTTTTTAAATTATTCTTACTTTAAGAATTGAAAATTTGCAATGGGTTTTTTGCTATTTTGATGTTTTGATTGGGTTGTTCAATTTTATCTCTTTAGTTTTTTATCCAACCCAACATTGCCAATTTTTTGTTCTTCGGGTTGCTAACTCAACGGTAGAGTACTCGGCTTTTAAGTGCGGCTAGCATCTTTTACACATTTCAATGAAGTAAGGGATTCATTCATACCTTTGGTAGACTTTGGAAGACCACGACTGATCCTGAAAGGAATGACTGGAAAAAACAGCATGTCGTATGAATAGAGAATTCTGAGAATGTTTGAGTTTGACTTTGGTTCTAATGAATCGGGAGTGCAAAAAAATGAAATTAATTCAGAATCAGAATGGGGTCGAATGAATAAATGGATAGAGTTTTCCGACTTCAATTCAGTTTTTATAAGGAAAAAAAAGAGCAACGAGCTTTTGTTCTAAATTTGAATGATTACCCGATCTAATTAGACGTTAAAAATAGATTAGTGCCCAGGACGGGGGAAGAATTCTCCTTGAGTGCATGATTATAGTATTTTATCTAGTTTCGTTTTTATTAATCAAATAAGTCCTAATTATTAGTTATGTCCTATTCTGGGTTCTACAGAAATGTGTAGAAGAAGCAGCATATTGATAAATATATTGATTTTCAAAAATCAAAAGAGCGATTGGTTTTCAAAATAAAGGATTTCTAACCTATCTTGTTTTGTTATCCTAGAAACAAATATAAACTATTTAGATTGAAAGAGAGGATAGAGCGTCTGTTGATGAGTTTACCTGTCCCCGAGATATATAGTATTTGCTTACTATACCACTTTGTTTTTGACTGCATCGCACTATATATCGTTTCATAGTCAATAAATGGCCTGCTTTCTGTTTTTTTTTTTATTCCAATCCAATTTCCAATGGATCAATTTCAAGGATATTTAGACCTAAATCGATCTTGGCAACACAACTTCCTATACCCACTCTTTTTTCAGGAGTATATTTATACACTTGCTCATCATGTTTTAAAGAGATCAATTAGATCTATTTGGTTCGAAAATGTGGGTTATGACAAACGAATTAGTTCAATAATTGTTAAACGTTTAATTATTCGACTGTATCAACAGAATCCGTTGATTATTTTGGATACTGATTCTAGACAAAATAGGTTCTTTGAATACAACAAGAATTTGTATTCTCAGATTCTATCTGAGGCATTTGGAGTCACGGTGGAAATTCCATTTTCTTTTCGATACCTATTTTCCTTAGAAAGGAAAGAGGTAGATCAAGTTTGTAATTTGCAATCAATTCATTCAATATTTTCTTTTTTAGAGGACAAATTGTCCCATTTATATTTTGTGTCAAATGTACTAATATCCTATCACATCCATCTAGAGATCTTGGTGCAAACCCTACGTTACTGGTTGAAGGATGCCTCTTCTTTGCATTTCTTACGTTTCTTTCTCTATGAGTATTGTAATTGGAATAGGTTTAGTCTTTCAAAGAATTGGTTTTTTTCAAAAACCAATCCAAGATTCTTCTTGTTCCTATATCATTTTCATATATCTGAATACGAATCCATCTTTTTTTTTCTGCGTAATCAATCTTTTGATTTATGTTCAAAATTTTTTGGATTATTTTTTCAACGAATATATTTTTTTAGAAAAATAAAACATCTTGTGAAAGTGTTTATTCATAATGAATTTCAAGACATCTTGGAGTTATGCAAAGATCCTTTTATGCATTATGTTAGATATCAAGGAAAATCAATTATTTCTTCAAATAATACGCCTATTCTCATTAATAAATGGAAATATTATTTTCTTCATTTATGGCAATATCATTATTCTATGTGGTCTCAACCCGAAAGGATCGAC